GAAGTACTACTAATTGTAATTGAGTTTAGGAATTAAACTGTATCAATTTTTTTTATAAATCGTTCAGTTCTGAAAAGCTTTTTTTAGTTGAAATTTCATTATTTCAACACTATTTCAATTTAAAATTCAATTTTTAAATTGAAATAGAAATAAAAAAATATCTGCATTTCAAAATTCTCTTGGGTTTTAGTGTAGTAATATAGTTTATGAATAATATATATGAAGAATACTCTTTCAATCAAACAAATATTTCAATTATTTCCGTGTTTGTATTTCGAAAGTAAAAAGAATACAAAGTAAAAGAAATACAAATGGTAGTAAATTTATTCCAACTGAATTCTTGATCAATTTTCTATTTCGATGAACCGACTCTTACTAAAATTAGATATGGACCGTGAGGAAGAGTTGCACTTTTTTTATTTTACTTTTTTGTTTCCCTTTATTCAAAGAGAAAATAGTTCTGTTATTACATTACGTAGATACACATTTTCTATCGGAAACAACACAGACATAGTAGTTCTCTAACGAGATACTACACAGACTAAAATATTGTCTTGGGCGAGTCACATATTGCGCACTTCCCGTTTGTTTTAATATTTTGGAAATTTTATTTATGTTGTACTTGTTTTATTGAACTCACTGTTCAAACGTTAAAAGAGGTTTACTAATCCTTTCCCCCCCCCTTTTTTGAAATCCGAAGAAGTTTCCATAGATCATATGTCAACTGATCGATCAATGACTTCTTCGTCGGAATGCTAATAAAAAGATTACTTTATTTTCTTTTATTATACCCATCGAAGAGGCCCTTGATTCTTTTGATCGGGATTCATATTGAAAATAATCAGCAATCCAGGAATTAGAATCGTACGAGTCACTTTTCAATTATTTCAAATTGATTGAAATCAACACAAATTAAATACAAGACAGATGGATAAAGCAAAGAAATAGAATTGGGGGGGCACTATATACATTATATATAATATGTAATTGATATCGATATATACCAATATATAGGAATATGACGATACTATTGTAGATTGATCTCTATTAAATTAACCCGGATTACAATACACCTTATATACACTACAATAACAATAGTAGATAGTATGGTAGAAAGATTCAGATATTTCTTTCTACCATACTATCGTATTTCATAGAATACGGCTAATTCTAGTCTGCCCATTTCATTTAAGACGCGAAATTTGAATCCCTTTCTTCTCTTCAATTATTGATAATATTGATAAGAACTAAAAAGTCAAGTTTAATTCAAATTAATCACCTTGGCTGACTGTTTTTACGTATATTATAAGTAAAAAAGCGGTAGGAACTAGAATAAACAGTGCAGTAGCAATAAATGCGAGAATATTTACTTCCATAATCTCATTGTTTCATTTTTCTTTAATTCGCAATAACTCGGGAGTTAATCCCATAGAGATAATAAATCTTTCGCTTGTAAATTCAATGGGATGAATTACATCTTGATGATATCGAATCGGATCAATATCATGAATAACAATATCTGCACTATCAAATCAACTCATCGTCAAGAATTGAATAGTATAACATAGGAAGATCTTTTATCCATACCGAACTCCAAATTTTATTCCTGATCCAACCAATAATTCCTTTTTTTTTTTTTAGCATTCTTTTTCATTCTTTCTTTTCTATCACCTACCGCCCTCTTTGTACAACCATCTGATGAAGTATCATTGAACCGCCCTTACACTTACCGTTGATTCTAAACAACCCCCAACAAACAATAGAAGCTAAATAAAAAAAAAGGAAGAAGTTCGAAACTTCTTTTTTTACTGATCTAATCTAATCTTCTTGGAAAACAAAAGAAGGATGATAAAGACGAGTACAAGTTTCGGTATAAAAAAATCGAATATTCCATCAAATTAACTATTTTATTTATTTTTAGCTAAAAATTTCAAAAGTTTGTTCTTTCAAGGAAACCCCTTAATAAAAAAATTGCACCCCCCCTAATAAAAAAGCGATCCCTGAAAGTATTCTATTACAATAACTATGTTAAAGTTATTTTATATCGTGCAAATTCCATTTATATATGTACTTCCGGGAAACATACAGTACTCTACTCTATTCGACAGATCAGGAGTAATCGAAAAAGCCATACCCAGTACAGTATGGTATCTCTTGGAATCCTGAATCTGATGCTACCAATAATTGTCCTAATCCACATATGTCTATCTCCCATCAATCGAATCAGTACTAGTCAAAGAAATGGAAATTCCCCCATTGCTGATAAATGTGAAATAAAAAAGAAAAAAAAAAATAAAGAAGAGGGATTGCCGTTGGGAATGAAATTCTACTTACTTTCTTTCACAAAAAATCTTTCCCAAAAAATAGAGAGCGGAATTGATATATTTTTTTATTGGATCCGTCGGGACTGACGGGGCTCGAACCCGCAGCTTCCGCCTTGACAGGGCGGTGCTCTGACCAATTGAACTACAATCCCAAGTAAATACCATAATAAAATAAA